TCGAGACGCTCCTCGAACCAATCATATACTTTATTGAGATAGGTAAACCAGGGGGACTCCCCCTCTGAGAACCGTATATGAGAATTTCATCTCATACGGCTCAAGCAGAAACACCCAAATATTGATTCCAATGGATATGTAATAGTAAATTTGAAACTTCTTATTTATCCACTTGATTCAATCGTCTCTGAAGATACGAAGGAACCAAAATCCGAAATCTCTTCTTTGTTATGATGATAATGCCAAAATATCAAGTTAGCTCATCTGTATTTATGTTGATCGTTACAGGCCTCTTGAATCTTCTATTCCCTATTTATTTGTTATTTGATTTGTTGTTTTTGTGTTGCAGATTGACTATTGTTTACCATTTTTTTGATAGGAATTCTCTTGTTGAGACCCTATGAATCGATTGAAACCTCAGATTCATACTAGAACCACGATGATTTAATAAAACCCCAAAAGACCAAGGTTCTATGAGTAAGAACTATTTGATCATCACTTATTCAATGGATAGATGTAATGACTAAAAATCCAGAGAAATATTTGTCCTTCAGTCAAAATAAGCATGATTCTAAAGGAAGAAAAATCGTTCAATTTATCAAATACCCCTTTGTTTGAAAATTTTTTGAAGTCCGGTCACGAAGTCTGAATAGTAGGTATGAATCATAGTTCAAATATTTCTTGATCTATTCCATATATTACGTGCTCCAGATACTCGGATGAATATCCGACGAAGCGGAACCATCTCTATCGAGATGACAGACCCATTTTCTGTACTATCAATAGGATCAATTATAACAAGTCGCACACTCATATTCCGGAAATACCGAAACAACGGAATTCCACGGTCGAACTACCAGAATGGACTATAAATCTGAGTTTCATTTTTGATTGAAAAGCTAGGGCTTCGTGGTTCTTATGGACCTAACTCATTGAAATTCCATCCAGTAAAACAGAAGAATTATAAATCTCCAAAATAATAGATAGGAATATCGCAAATAGAGCCATTGCGACACCCATAAATGGGGTGGTTCCCCATCCAGGAGCCACTTTACCATATTCCGAATTCAATGGTTTCAATAAATCCCCTATAATAGTTCGTCTTGGCCCAGATCTAGAACTACCCTCAACGGTTTGTGTAGCCATAAATACTATTGCATTGGTTGAGATCTGTTGACTTTGTATACTATTCCGTTGTAAATAAACGATCTTATCGTAGCATAGATCCATCGTGATCTTGAAATTCTCTAATAATGGAAACAGCAACCTTAGTCGCCATCTCCATATCTGGTTCACTTGTAAGCTTTACAGGGTACGCCTTATATACCGCTTTTGGGCAACCCTCTCAACAACTAAGAGATCCATTCGAGGAACACGGGGACTAATTGAAGTAATGAGTCCCCCATATGGGGGACTCATTACTTCAATTAAGAATTAAGATAATGAAAAATCATTTCATCTTTTTAGTCGGGACCTTGGGCGGTTCTCGAAAAAATATAGCGAAAAAGATTATCCCTAAAGTCGAGACTAACAGGAATGTATAAACCAATGCTTCCATAGATTTGATCGCGGTTTACAATTATAGCTTCCACACCTGTTCATTTGGGATTATTTCCCAGATAAAGAAAGGACAAGAGCAAAGAAGGGCGATGATTAAAATCAATATTTCTACGGTACCTTATGTCAAAATGTCAAATCAAAAAAAAACCAAAAATAGAGGCAAAAGATACCAGAGCATTGTTGTATCAGACTCCCTGTCTCCTTGTAGTTGGATCTCCAAGTTTTTGGAATGCTCCAAATTCCACTTGAGCATCCAAATCTGGGTCAATACCAGCAAAAACATCTCTGAACAAGGTTCTAGCGCCATGCCAAATGTGTCCGAAAAAGAAGAGCAAAGCAAACGTAGCATGTCCAAAAGTGAACCAACCCCTTGGACTGCTCCGAAAAACACCATCAGATTTCAAAGTAGCACGATCTAATTCAAAAATTTCACCCAATTGGGCACGTCTAGCATATTTTTTCACAGTAGCGGGATCACTATAGCTGACTCCATTGAGTTCGCCACCATAGAACTCAACAGTTACACCCACTTGTTCGACACTATACTTCGATTCTGCCCTTCTAAAAGGAACATCGGCTCTCACAATTCCGTCTCCGTCTACCAAAACTACTGGAAATGTTTCAAAAAAAGTAGGCATACGACGTACAAAAAGTTCATGCCCTTCTTTATCTTTAAAGATAGGGTGTCCTAACCATCCAACAGCTATTCCATCCCCGTTGTCCATTGAGCCTGCTCTGAATAATCCACCTTTCGCCGGATTATTACCGATGTAATCATAAAAGGCTAATTTTTCAGGAATTTTAGACCAAGCCTCTGATAAACTCAGATTTTCGGCTAGACCAGCACCAACTCTTCGATATATTTCTTGCTGGAAGTATCCCTGATCCCACTGATAACGAGTAGGACCAAATAATTCGATCGGGGTAGTTGCTGAACCATACCACATAGTTCCAGCAACAACGAAAGCCGCAAAAAAGACAGCAGCGATACTACTGGAAAGGACAGTTTCAATATTGCCCATACGTAATCCTTTGTATAGACGTTGGGGTGGGCGGACACTAAGATGGAATAGACCCGCTAATATACCCAATGTACCTGCTGCAATATGATGAGAGGCTATTCCTCCCGGAACAAAAGGATCAAAGCCTTCCGCACCCCACGCTGGATTTACAGATTGTACTTTTCCGGTTAGTCCATAAGGATCGGACACCCATATTCCAGGACCATACAAGCCTGTTACATGAAATGCGCCAAACCCAAAGCAAGCCACCCCTGAGAGAAATAAATGAATTCCAAAGATCTTGGGCAAATCCAAAGAAGGTTTTCCCGTACGTTCATCACAGAATATTTCTAGGTCCCAATACACCCAATGCCAGATAGCTGCTAAGAAGCACAAGCCAGAAAACACAATATGTGCCCCGGCCACACCTTCGTAACTCCAAATACCCGGATTCGTTATAGTTCCTCCTGTGATACTCCAACCGCCCCATGAATTGTTTATTCCTAAACGAGTCATGAAGGGTATAACGAACATACCCTGTCTCCACATTGGATCAAGAACGGGGTCAGAAGGATCAAAAACTGCTAATTCGTATAGAGCCATCGAACCGGCCCAACCAGAAACTAGAGCTGTATGCATTATATGGACAGAAAGCAGCCGACCGGGATCATTCAATACGACGGTATGAACACGATACCAAGGCAAACCCATGGAAATACCCCTTTCTCAAAGAAAAAATAGACACTATGTAACTTTATCACATTGGAAATAACTATGCTACGGACCTCACCTTTTCATTGGATTATCTCGAAACAAGGGTTAATATTTATTCTGTTCCGTTGGTAATAATTGAACAATTCTGTTCGTAAGAACAAAGAGAAGCAGATCTATTCTATACCCAATAAGTACCAATACGCAATGGGGGGGATTCGTCCTATTTTTTGTGAGCGAATGTATAGATACTTGTTTATCATTCGAACAATCCGCTCGTAATAATTTTCCTTTATTCCGTCTTCCTCCATGAATCTTCCAATCTATCGATAAAATACGATAAACGAAAATATTATTAAGACAATAAACCCATTGTTTGTTACGTTTCCACATCAAAGTGAAATAGAGTACTTAACTCCCTTTTCTTTAATGCCCATTGGTGTTCCAAAAGTACCTTTTCGGAGTCCTGGAGAGGAGGATGCAGTTTGGGTTGACGTATAGTGTGACTTGTCAGACATATTGGGTCATATGGGATTTCCCCGTTCTCTCCCCCGATCGAGATATCCCCTGTTTCGCCCAAGAAATATTGATTGAACCATCAATAATTCGAAGCGTGAAGTGCAATTAGATCCATTTATTTGGTTGGGGGATCAATATTCTCAATTAAAAGAATTTATGGTTGGCTTGGACCAATAAAATGAAGTATACAGGCTCCGTTTAGAAAATACCAAGGTAATCTATGTATGATTACCGCTCTATCATAAATGATTCCTTTATACCATATGAGTGATCTCAAACTGCCAATCAATGGAATAATATGAGGAATACATCGAATATTTGGTGGAAGGAATGAAACAAAAAAAGAAGTCATAGCAAAAAGAAGCGGTACTGGGATCATTTGTCCTATATGTACAAATAGAATTCGGGCAGATCTTTACCCGGAGTAGAGCATAAACCTAAAAGAGTTGAAGAGGCCCATTCGGGAACAAGAAAATTACATCGTGATTTGGATCTCGATGAAACAATACATCAATGAGAGGTTAGTTCGATAAGTTCAGTGAATTCTTTTTTATAGGGAAGCAGGTCAAAACTCGTGTTTCTTGAAAAATGGAGGAAAAAGCCACTTCATTACTAATCTTCATTAGTAATAAAGTAAAAAGCCTGCTACAAAAAAAGAAATAGGGCTGGAATCGACACATTTATTTATTTTTTTTTTTCTCAATTTTGATTTTTTGAACCGTATGCATCCAAAGGTGCGTGTACGGTTCCTAGGGAATACGATTTTGTCCTAATCAACCGACTTCATCGAGAAAGATTACTTTTTTTAGGACAAGAAGTTGATAGCGAGATATCGAATCAACTTGTTGGTCTCATGGTATATCTCAGCATAGAAGATGATACCAGGGATCTGTATTTGTTTATAAATTCTCCCGGCGGATGGGTAATCCCAGGAATAGCTATTTATGATACTATGCAATTTGTGCCACCAGATGTGCATACAATATGCATGGGATTAGCCGCTTCAATGGGATCTTTCATCCTGGTTGGGGGAGAAATTACCAAACGTCTAGCATTCCCTCACGCTTGGCGCCAATGAGTTTTTTATTTGAGAAAAAAAAAAAAAAAATAAAGACTATGCCTTCGTCATATGGAATATGAATAAAATAATTAAGTAATAATAGCATGGCATTTCAAGTTCGATATGAGCAAACTATTATTATTTTTTCATAATATAAGATTATGTATCGAGATAGTAGTATGAAAGAAAGGTTATTTCCGATTTGATCTTATGTATCGGGGTCCATTTCAGCGTCACAAACCTTTTTGCTTCCACACCAGAAGTCTCTTTACAATATTTATGTTATGAAAGAGTGTTAAAATCAAAAAAAAAAATGAAGTAAAAAATGATCTTTTTTTTTGATCGGATCAGAAAGAAACTTTGGGATTGCTGAAGCACAGACGAGATAAATAGATAAAGCAACGGAACCATCATAGTATTTTTTGATTACTCCGAAAGGAAGGATGGTAAATGGATCATTCAACGATCTGGGTCTGATAGATTTGACTTGTCTCTTTCTTCGATGGAAAAAAGAGAAAAAGAAATTCCATTGCGGAGCCGTATGCACAAAAGAGGCCTGTACGGTTGTTCAATTCTATCTTTTTCTTCCTGCTTATTATTCTTTATCCCTTCCTGCGAGATAGAGGAATCGTTCATTATGTTATATCATCAGGGTTATGATCCACCAACCTGCTAGTTCTTTTTATGAGGCACCCACAGGAGAATTTATCCTGGAAGCGGAAGAACTACTAAAACTCCGCGAAACCCTCACAAGGGTTTATGTACAAAGAACGGGCAATCCTTTATGGGTTGTATCCGAAGACATGGAAAGGGATGTTTTTATGTCAGCAACAGAAGCCCAAGATCATGGCATTGTTGATCTTGTAGCGGTCGAAAAGACCGAGGGTTTCACATAAATCTTTGATTCCATTTCGAATCATAATTTGAATTTGAATGAATTATTATTTTATCTTTTATCTTCTTACCTGAGTAAAATATTAAATAGAAGTAATTCATAATCCTACGGTTAGGATCGATCTAAACCAGCCCATTCTGTATATAATTCAGCATGCCAACTATTAAACAACTTATTAGAAACACAAGACAGCCAATCAGAAATGTCACGAAATCCCCTGCTCTTCGAGGATGTCCTCAGCGTCGAGGAACATGTACTAGGGTGTATGTGCGACTCGTTCAGATCATGAGCTAGAACAAATGAGACGATTTTTACAGTATCAAGGACTCGTACCAACGAATAGAATGGAAGAACTCCATTCACTATCTAAAAATAAAGATCTCTCATATACCTCTATTTTATGGAATTTATGGTTTCCATTGGTGCAAATCCAACCACCTCGATTTGAGATGAAAAGCAATTCCCTATTGGTAGCAAATGGTTATCCATTAAGCGGGGGAATGATATTTAAGAAGCAGAAAGATTATGCTCCTACTCTTGCAAGAACGGACTAACAGGGTCAGCTACCTGTTCAACCTTCATAATTAAATGCCGTCACTGTATGGATAGATCTCATTGTAAAAAGACCCATTACTCGATAATTCGTGGGTAGAGCCAAAGAGTGTGAACTGTACAAGTTACCAATAACATTGATTAAATGAAGAAAGGGGCTCCGGTGTATAGAGAGGACCTCGCCGTTTAAGAAGTAACCATAGAAACGATGGAAGCCACTATTTGTCCATTTACTATTTATTTAAATACCTAATATTGATACCATTTTTTTTGAGTGCCTGGGAGAAATAAAAAAAAATAGTGGTTGGGAAGGTTATAGTAGCAAAAGCCATTGGAATTTTTATTTTATACATCGGAAGAATCCGTTTTGTTATTAATAAACCAGGAGAGGGGAAAAGAATGACTGAAAGAAAAGAAATCAATTAGTTATTCATCAAAGTTTCTTTTGATTCAATGACCAGAGTTAGACGAAGATATATAGCTCGGAGACGTAGAACAAAAATTCGTTTATTTGCCTCAACCTTTAGAGGGGCTCATTCAAGACTTACTCGAACTGCTACTCAACAGAAAATGAGAGCTTTGGTTTCCACTCATCGGGATAGAGGCAAGCGAAAGAGAAGTTTTCGTCGTTTGTGGATCACTCGGATAAATGCAGTAACTCGTGAGAATAGGGGATCCCATAGTTATAGTCGATTAATACTTGATCTGTACAAGGGGCAGTTGCTTCTTAATCGTAAAATACCTGCACAAATAGCTATATCAAATAGGAATTGTCTTGACACGATTTCTAGTGAGATCATCAAATAAAAAGATTGGAAGGAATTCACTGGAATGCTTTAAACGGAGTTCCCCGGAGAATGAACTCCGGGAGGGTATAGTATAAATTCATATGATAAGATAAGTAGTAGGAATGAACGAACACGTTTCAATAAAAAAAAAAAGATCTCTTCTTCCCCCATTCTTTTTTTTTGTTATTATTACATTTCGGCGCGGCAATCTCTCGGCTTTTTTGAACAAAACATCAATCTGAGTTCCAATTAGAGTTTTGATTCAATTGAGGAATAGGCTTATTTATTTCTGGTTCTAGGACCAGTAGTTCTAGGGATAGACTCGGTTCTCTCAAATTGTTTCTCATTATTAAGAAAAGGTAACAAAGATAAAATACGAGCTTGTTTTATAGCAATAGTAATTAATCGTTGTTGTTTCAAGGTTAATTTATTCACTCGTCTAGATAATATTTTTCCTTGTTCACTAATAAATCGACTAATTAAACTCATGTTTCTATAATCAATTTGATCCCCCGATCCAATTGGGGGCAAACGCCTATTAAAAGATCGCTTGGATTTACGAAAGGGCCGTTTGTGTTTATCCATGGTTTACTTCTTATTTAGAAAATCCTATTTCTTCATTCATTTCGGATCCGACCGAAATAGAACTCGATTTGTATATGTTATATATGTATATGTAATTTCTTCCGCTTCCTCAGAAGAGTGGCACACGCCTTCTGTTCGATTTATTTCTTTATCTCTCCATGAATCGTATGTTTGTAACAATAAGGGCAGAATTTTTTCAAGTCCAATTGACTAGGTGTATTGTGTCGATTCTTTTGAGTAATATATCTGGAAATGCCCCGCGATTCTTTATTCAAACCATTTCGGACACAACCGGTACATTCCAAAATAACTACTACTCTGACATCTTTACCCTTAGCCATGAACCTCCTTTGGATTTTGGATTCACTCAATTCTTCTATTTTTGATTCGAACCGAAGCGAAGAAGAAAGGAATGAAAAATAAATAGACGAGAAGTTGCTAACTCAAAATTCAATTATGAAAGATTTCGTTGCAATCAATAGAGTAATAAAATGATTAAGTAATACAATTCTTTCTAACTATCAATTATTCCTAATCCCAGTATTTCATTTACCATCTCGTATAATCTCGAACAGCCTGCCCTCAACCCACATTTTGATTTCTGTTCTCCCTATAGGAATTCTATCCTGAATTAATTATATCCTGAACCCAAGTTTTGGTGAGGTTCAATCCACTTTTATTCTTTCTCTCTCTTTCCTATCCTAAACAACTGAAAAAAAAAAGGGGGGGGGAAGGGATTATTCACAGAGAATTTATTGTATCTCTAATTTTCTTGATCCCTTCCCATGTCAATAACTAGAATGAAAAAAAGGGGAATGTCAGCGCATCTGGGAATAAACGATTGATCTCTATCAATAGACCCGCCAAAGATCCGAACCAGAGAGCAGTTAGCACAGGTGCCGTGGAGAGATATGTTTTTATATCTCGCATTGAAAATCCTCCTTCTTTTTCTTTAAAAATGGATTTTATTGTATATTGTAATACATATATGATCAGATTCATATGTAGTTAAAGACCGTTTGTACGAGGAATCCCTAACAAAAATAGATATATACAATGACCCGGTAGATAAGATCTGCCTGTCCCTAAAACAGAAGATGAACCCTTCTTCCTGAGCATTACTGATAAATATTCATTCCTTTCCACGTTTATACGTTGGGTATGTATATAATTCTTTATGAGACCAAAAAGAAGAAATGGCAAAAGAAATATAGATAGAGGAAATTACAATATGGAAAACAAAACATGGATTCCCTACAATGGCACTGTACAACAAATGAAAGGGATGTAGCGCAGCTTGGTAGCGCGTTTGTTTTGGGTACAAAATGTCACGGGTTCAAATCCTGTCATCCCTACCTATTACTTCTCTTATGGACAGTTACGCGGGGTCAATTGAGATCGATTAAAATTGGACATAATTTATCATTGTATGATAAATTACATACAAGATATATTGGAGGTACAAAAAGAACCCTTTTCTTGACATTTGTATCCCCCGTCATAATAAAGCGCTCTTAGTTCAGCTCGGTAGAACGTGGGTCTCCAAAACCCGATGTCGTAGGTTCAAATCCTACAGAGCGTGATTCTGCTCTTTTAATGTCGAATCACAATAAAATAACTGCACTAGCTTCAAATGCAACCCGAATTTGACCTCCTGGAGATTAAGGAGGAGGTCAATCAAAAAAAGAGATTTTACTCAATTAAAGGTCCAACTGATCACCGCGTCTGTATTGTAAATATGCAGTTACGAATAATCCGGCCAAAGTAATAGGAATTAGACCTAACACAATTCCAAATAGAAAAACTTCAATCATTTCAATTTCTTCGAAAGAATAGAAAAAGAGAGGTAATATCTATCCCTAAATATTAATCCGAATCGCCCATGAATCTCAATAACCAAGAATTGGCAATTGACGCCTATAGAATACCGGGAATCTCGCAGAAATATTCATTTTTATGAATTGTTCATTCAATGAATTTCAAATAAGTCGTATCTTGCTCAGACCAATCAATAGAGCTGGGGTTATAGTTGAAGCAGCCAGTAGAAAACCGAAATAACTAGTTATAGTAGTCATGGAGGAGCTAAATGAGATATGTTCTTTTTTATACATATGTTTATAAAATACTTACCTAAGTTTCCGTTTTTGCGAGATACGATGACAAGAAAAAATACCAATTGACAAAATCAATTCCAATTGAAAGTTCTTGATTCATCATTCATTATAGACGGCACTAACAAAGAGAGAGTCAGAGGGGTAGAAAAAAAAGACGGATTCGTCATCTGTAACATCTACGGATCCCAGGATTCCGAATCAACAGATTCAGTAAG